CATAATGTCCACTGGAACGTCCATGGATTTTATCATCAACTTGATGAATTAATTTAAGTATATAGGACTTTCCTATTAGAACAGGTTGTTCAAAAGGATCTCCAGTTCTTCCATCAAATATTTTACTTTTTCCCGGATATTCGGGTTCAAATACCCATGGATTTTTTGTTTGCTTACTGGCTTCATACAATTCTGAAAACACCAGTTTTCTCGAAGCCTCTTGCTCGTATCTCTCATCAAAGGGGGCTATTCTATAATGTCTATTTAAAAGATCTCCCGCTAACCCGAGCGAACATTCAAATATCTGTCCCACATTCATTCGTGAGGGTACTCCTAAGGGGTTGAAGACCATATCAACTGGTGTTCCATCTTGTAAATAGGGCATATCTTGTCTAGGCAAAATTTTGGAAATAATACCCTTATTTCCATGTCTTCCGGCTACTTTATCACCCACTTTGATTTCACGTTTCTGTGAAATATATACACGAATCATTTCTGGGTTATAATGGGAACTCCCCCCTTTCTGGATCCATCTCACATCAATAACTCGACCCCTTCCGCCTATAGGTAATTTTAGAGAAGTTTCCTTTGCAGTGGCTACCTGAATACCCAGTATGGCTCGTAATAATCTATCCTCTGGGGTATATGACGATTCGTTCGTTGCCTGAGGCGTTAATTTACCTACTAAAATATCACCTGTTTCTACCCAAGATCCCAGCATCACAATTCCATTTCTGTCTAAATTGCGGAGCAAATGAGCCTCTAAATGCGGTATTTCATTAGTAATTCTTTCGAGGCCCTGACTTGTCATATGAGTTTGAATTTCATATTTTCGGATGTGAAAAGAAGTATAAATATCGCTATATACCAAATGCTCACTAATGAGTACCGCATCCTCAAAATTGTAGCCTTCCCATGGCATATAAGCTACTAATACATTTTTTCCCAAAGCGAGTTCTCCACCAACGGTAGCCGCACCTTCTGCTAAAATTTGTCCCTTTTTAATGTATTTACCCCGCCGAACCTGAGGTTTTTGGTGCATACAAGTATTTTTGTTGGAACGTTGATACATAACTAATGGAATATTTATAGTGTTTCCATTACCTGAGAAAAGAATTTGGTGAGTATCCGTAGAAATAACTTTTCCCTCGTGTTCGGCTATAATTGAAACCCCCGAATCTAGAGCCGCTTGGCGTTCCAGTCCGGTTCCAACAATGCACTTCTCGGACCGAGAAAGCGGAACTGCTTGACGCTGCATATTAGAACTCATTAAAGCCCTATTCGCATCATTATGCTCAATAAAAGGAATGAGGGAGGCTCCAATGGAAAAGTATTGGAAGGGAAAAATGCTTCGAAGATGAACCTGCTCCCATGCAATAGTCAGGAATTCTTGACGGTATCGAGCCGGAACAACCTGTTCTTCCTGAATACCCCGATTCAAGGCCAAAGAATTTCCTGCCGCTATCATATAATATTCATCTTGACTTGGTGATAAATAAACCATCTGTGCCTCTTTTTCTTTTGACCTTTCAGATATTTTATAAAATGGACTCTCTATGGATCCCCAATGACCAATCCTCACATGAATAGCTAAGGATCCGATAAGTCCAACATTGATTCCTTCGGAGGTGTCGATTGGGCAAATACGCCCATAGTGACTAGGATGGATATCTCGTATCCGAAAACTCGCAGTTCGCCCTGTCAATCCTCCAGGACCTAAATAACTCAATTTTCGCCCATGAACGATTTGTGTCAATGGATTAGTTCGATCCAAAACTTGAGATAAAGGGTGTAGGCCAAAAAATGATTCATAAGTGGTTGTTAATGAAGTTGAAGTTACCAAATTTTGAGGAATTGGTATCAATTTATGCCTGATTGCTCCAGATATAGTGCCTCGAACCGCATTTTCTAAACGAACAAGAGCCAATCCGAATTGATCCTGCAACAAATCTGCTACAGAACGAATACGTTTATTTTTCAAGTGATTCATATCGTCAAGTGTACCCATTCCAAATTTCATTCCGATCAAATGATCCGCAGCAGCCAATACATCTCGCGGTAACAAAAATGTATTGTTCTGAGGTATATCAAGATTCAATCTCCGGTTGATATTTCGCCGACCAATTCTCCCTAATTCACATCTTTGTTGAAAAAATCTCTTTTGTAATTCCTTACACAAGGACTCAGAAAATACCGGATCCCCACCTACACAAGCAAATTGTTGATAAAACTCCAGAATGGCATTTTCTTTTGACCCGATCTTTTTTTTTTCCTTATCATTCGGGAAAGACAAGAAAATTTCAGGATAACAAACATTATCTAGAATTTCTTTTAGATTCAAACCCATAGCTGATGATAGAACTAGAATAGATATTTTTTGTTTCCTACTCACACGGGCCCATATCCTTGCTTTTCTATCAATTTCTAATTCTGATCTTCCTCCCCAATCTGATATTATGGTGCTGGTATAGACAGAAATTCCGTTATGGTCCAATTCTGAACGGTAGTAAATGCCGGGACTTTGCAATATTTGATTAATCACAATTCTGTAAATTCCATTTACTATAAAAGTTCCCAGGGAATTCATTAGAGGAATGTTTCCAATAAATACCGTTTGTTCTTTCATATCTCTATTGGTTTTCCAAATTAATCCCGCAAGTACATATAATTCAGAAGAATAGGTGAGTGATTCATACACAGCATCTCTTTCTTTTATCAAGGGTTCTACAAATTGATATGTTTCCACAAATAATTTAAATTCAATTTCTTGATCTGTATCTTCAATTTTTGGAAACTTATTAAATTCTTCCATTAAGCCCTGATTAATAAACCTACAAAATCCCTCAAATTGAATCTGGCTAAATCCAGGTATTGTGAACATCCCCTCATTTTCATCCCGGAGCATTTTAATCTTAAGTTTCCTGTTTATCGAAGAATCCCATTATTGGCTCATTTTTTCATCGATCCATACGGATCGATCTAGCAATGATGGAATATATATTCTGTTTACTGAATTACATAAAATTTTAGACAACTCCATATATGATACGTATGAAGGGAGATGAGAATGAGAGGGTGAATAAAATAAAACAAAGAAAATTTTCGGCGCAAAGCAAATTCGATTCTTTTTTGCGAAAGATACAAATGGAAATAAATAGAGAAAATACCTGACTCGGTATCTGTTAACAATTTCTGTTCTGGGGTTTACATATATATGTAATTGTTGTTATAATTGAAAAAAAAAAAAGATTGATTATTGAAATTATTGAATTATATTATATATATATATATATATTTTATATTTTCATTATTCAAATTATTATTCAAATTCAATTCTATTTATTATTTAATTATTTATATTTTATTTACTATTTATATATTTATTATTATTTTATTTAATTATTTAATTTACTTTATTATAATTTTTATTATTATAATTTATTATATATTTTTATTATTATAATTTATTATATTTATTATTATTATATATTAATATTATATATATATTATATATTCTAATATTCTAATTATTATTATTTATAATATAATATAAATTATATTATATTATATTATATATATATATATTTATAATTCTATATATAGAAATATAGAATAGATTCTATAAAATAAAATATAGAATAGATTAAATAAAATTCTAATATATAGACATAGACTATGTAAGACTATGTAGTAAATCAATTTGATTTTTTTGTTATTAAAAATACAATTGAAAATTTCAAAATCGTTCATTAATTCTTAATAGTATAGTTAATGGTTCAATTTGCCCTGAATTTTTCAGTCATAAATCCATTTTTTCTCTTTTGACTCTTTTTTTTTTTTTTTGAAAAGAAAGGAAAAGTTTCTAATTCTAAATAGTATAAATGTATGAAGATACAATCAATTGAAGAAAATGATCTCAATTAGATTCAAAAGAGGAATTATTCTTTAGAAAAGGATAAGTACAACAGAATTCAGTTTCCAAATCAAATAAGAAAGAAACAAATGGTTGGTTCAGTCAGTAATCCCTCATTAAATTAGGAAAAATTTAGGAATAAAATAAATATAATATAATTTTAAATTTCTATCCATTTTTCTTGTTTTGGCGACATGGCCAAGTGGTAAGGCGGGGGACTGCAAATCCTTTATCCCCAGTTCAAATCTGGGTGTCGCCTGATTAACAAGAAATTCGAGATTTCTTATCCTGCTGATTTAAACCCCAATCGACGAACCCACCAGAAGTAAAGTCCTAGGCCTTGTCAATACTTTATTTTAAGAATGATCCATAGATTCTAGAAAAGCAAAGACTGTGACTTTTTCCTCAAAATATGGATTCTTACTGTAGCCAAAACAAACCGGTACTACTATACTAGGCATAAGATAATCAAATATATACTAGGCATAAGATAATCAAATAAATATTGGGAACCAGTTCTGAGATTCAGAACTACGAGAGTAAGAGATCGGAAATCTTATCTTAGTGATCAAAGAGTCCAAAAGGACTTTCTATCTTTGCTTCTAGCATGATAGGAAAGACTATAAAATCTTTCTAATTTAATTATTTATATTTACTTTACACTACTAAGGTAGTTAGTGTCTACTCATTCAGTATAGAATTGGATTGGATAGGCTGACGGGAAATCAATTTAGAGGTTGTGTAAAGGAATGAATAAAGAGACTTTGTCTCCAAACTCACAAGAAATTCTTAATTCTCAATCAACCAATCAATCAATATTGATTGATTGGCCCTTATAGAGATAGAATAAGGATTACATTTTTTCTTTCAGGAGATTCAAAAAATGTAATATCGCATGGCGTTTCCAATTCTTTTACAGAAAGAGAAACTGTAAGGCTTAGAGAAAATATGGAATAGATAGTTATCTACCTTGATGGTATATTTTTATGTATTTTTTTTTTTGCTTATGAAAAAAAAGTCAACAAACAGCAAGTCTTACTATTCTTACATATTTTATTAGGATAGGAGCATTCACTTTATATTCCCAAAGCATGTCTTATCGTATTTGTGCCTAATCTTTACCGATTCTACCAGAAATACCATAATATAGGAACTTGTTACAAATAGATTTTGGGGATTGCTTCATCAATAGCCTTAAGTCATAATTCCATTTTTTTGACTCTGCCCCATGGATTCCGCTATGATTAGTGATTAATAATGGGCTAATTCTTTCATTTCATAAAGATAGGAGACAAAATTCACATGGATATAGTAAGTCTCGCTTGGGCTACTTTAATGGTAGTCTTTACATTTTCCCTTTCACTCGTAGTATGGGGGAGGAGTGGACTTTAGAAGTACTATTAATTGAGTAATTGAATTGTATCAATTGTTTAATTGATTGTTATTTTACGAACTGTTAAAAATCAAAAGAAATGCCTCTGTTTTCAAATTCTGCTGCAATACAGTAAAATATAAATAAGAAAATACACTAATGAATAATAACTATTCGAGCAAACAATGAATGATTACCATAGTTGTATTTCGAGACTCAAATCAACGGAATACATATGATAGGATTTTTTTCCAACCAAGTTCTTCCTATTCTATTTTTATTTTTTTGATTTGTTGATTGTTGAACCGGTTCTTTTCTTACCAGTACCAGAATTACAGATATTACAATAAAAAAACAAACAACCTTTCTTTTTTTTTTCCTTTTTTCTTTACTTTTACACTTTTACTGTTCCAAGAGAAAGTTGTTCTGCTATTACAGCGATACATACTTTCCTTTCTACTGCAAGCTCTTAGTGGTTGTCCAAACAAAACAGTCCTACGCATAAAAAATTTTGCTTGCGTTGAGCGATTTACATACATTTAACATTTTAGACTTCTAGAATTTCTATTTATTTAGGTTTAGGCTTTCTCGACTTATCTAATGTCATGTTTAAGCATGACAAATCTACTACCCTTTTTCTAGATCCGAAGAAATTCCCATAGAACTTCATGGATCATCTGTTTATAGCTCAATCAATGACTTCTTGGGAATGGTGTTAAAAAGAAAATAAAAAAGATTCCTTGGTTTCGTTTTTTTTTTTTTTTATTTATTTTATTTTGATATATTATTTATTTATTATTATTCTATTATTATTATATATTTATATTATAAATAATTATGTATTATAGGTAATATATAATAATAGAATTTTATATAATTCTTATATACTTATATATATATTTATTATAATAATATATTATAATATAAATTTTAATATATAATATTATAATATATAATATATATTATAAATATATATTAAAATTAAATATTAAATTATTTAAATTATAAATTATAATATATAATATATATAAAATATAAATTATACCCATACTTTTCTTACTATATTGATAGTTTTGATCTATTTCGGGATCCTTAGTTATTAGTTAAAAAAGCCTAGAAATTAGAATAGAACAGTTGACCTTCAATTCATTTTTTTTTATTCGGATTGATCAAAATTCATACAAATGGTTGTAACGACGAAAAGAAAATAAAAATAAATTTAGAGTGCTATTTTACATATTATTTATATTTATTATATTTACATATTTATTTATACATTATACATAAATAATGTGTACAGACGTATTTTATTGGAGATTGATCTATGTTACCAAGCCTATATCTGTATAAATATATAATATAAATAATAAATATATATCAAATATATATCATAAATATATATAGTTATAATAAATTATAATAAATAAAAATAATATATATATAATATAATATAATAGATAGTTTACTAATATATAAGATAGTCTACAATATTTTAATATTTTAGATAGTGTGGTAGAAAGATTTATATTTATATTATATAGTTTAGCTCTTTCTACCATACTATCTCAGATACTGTCGATTCCAGTCCGATCATTTCATTTAAGACTTGGAGTTTAAATCCTTTTCTTCAATCATTGATAAGAAGTAAAGGTATCAGTCAACTTAATCATTTTGACTGACTGTTTTTACATAGATGATAAGTAAAAAAGCAGTAGGAACTAGAATGAACAGTGCAGTAGCAATAAATGCGAGAATATTTACTTCCATAATCTTATTGTTTTTTTCTTCGCAATAACTCGGGATATAATCCCATAGAGATGAAAAATTTGACTGCTGTAAATAAAATGGGATGAATTGTATCCTAATGATACTGAATCGAAACAATATTATGAATAGCCATAATAAATCGATCAAATCGACTCATCGTCGAGAATTGAATAGTATAACATAGGAAGATCTTTTATCCATACCAAGTCAAAAATGGGATTCCTGATAATCCCACTGAATTTATCATCCTTTTCCGCTCTTTTCTATAAACGCCCTCTTCTTTATACAATATCTTTCCTTAGACTTATACAATTAATTATCTGATGAGATATCATATAACCGGTATTCCATTGACTATAGACCCAAATCGTAGAAGTGCAATAGAAAAAATGACGCGTTGAACTCTAAGCTAAGTTTTTTGTGAATCGATACTAGTAAAAGAAGCGGAAATTGCCGTATTTGTCTGATGATAAATGCAAAATGAAAACAAACAAAAAAAGAAATAAAGATCCCTACATAGAATTATATCTTGCTCCATGCCCCCCTTTTTGGGTCGGGGGGCAATAGGGAGATAAATTGAAAAATTCATCGGATCATCGGATCCTAGCTCGGGACTGACGGGGCTCGAACCCGCAGCTTCCGCCTTGACAGGGCGGTGCTCTAACCAATTGAACTACAATCCCAGCGGGATGTACAGCATACATATTCTTGTGGTATCATGAGAGCATTCTATTTGCTGTGTTGTAACATAGACACGAATGATATACGGATATCCACATAGAATAGATATGGACTATACTCTATCTAGTGATATAGAAAGAATAACGGGTTTAACTAATAATCCTGTGATTCTTTTTATTGTCACAAGATTGATTATCAACCTTTCAATGAGAAAAAAAAAATTCAACTCTTTTCTTTATTCTTCCATTTCGGGCATTTCTGGAAAAGAAATTGGTTATCTCATACTCAAAAGAAAGCGGCGAATTTTTGGGCCGAGCTGGATTTGAACCAGCGTAGACATATTGTCAACGAATTTACAGTCCGTCCCCATTAACCGCTCGGGCATCGACCCAGGAAGAATCGATATCATATATAATATTATCATATATAATATATATGATACCGATATGAGTTTTTTGATATTTGATAATCCACGATCAGCTTACTTTCGCAGTACCCTACCCCCAGGGGAAGTTGAATCCCCGCTGCCTCCTTGAAAGAGAGATGTCCTGAACCGCTAGACGATAGGGGCATACCCGCCCGACCACCACCAGACTATGATCATAGTATGATCAGTTTTTCAGAATTGTCAATACAATATAAAAAAAATATAAATATAAGTAATGTGATAACATAATAATATGATTAGATCCGAACTTTCCTACTTTCACAATTCTATATTCTATACAATTCTATATCTATATTCTATATAATATATAGAGTATCCATATAAATATAATATATATACAATTTTTTTGTTCATGGTTCATACATTCCCATTATCACATTAAATTTTAAATTAATATTAAATTAATATAAATATAAATTAATATTAATTATATATATTTAATATTAATTATATATATATATATATATATTCCATATATATTATACTTATACATTATTTATTAATTATATATGTATAAGTTATAAGTTGTTATACATTATTACTTATATATTATAATTATATTACATATACATAATTTATATTACATAACTTACATAACTACAATTTAATAATTGTATTTTTCATTATATTTTAATAATTATATTTTTAATAACTATATATTGTTATTATATAAAATAATAATTTAAATATAAAAATATAAAATAAATATTAAATAATTAATTTAAATATATTAAATTAATTTAAATATATTAAATTAAATATTAAATATAATTTATAATTATATAATAAATTTATAAATTTAAATTCTATTTATATATTATATAAAATATATAATATATAAATATAAAATATATAAAAAATATAAAATAAAATTTAAATTCTAAAATGTAATTTAAATATTAAATTACATTTGAAATATAAATGAAAATAAATAAAAAATAAAAAATAACGAAGTATAAACCAGAGAAGTATAGTATTTTTTTAGTTTAGTTCAAGTAGTGATTGGTTTAACAGAAAAGGGTACAAGTTTCATTTATTTAATTTATACTAATTGATTTACTAATTGATTTGTTCAGATGAGACATGATTCAATCAAATTTCGTAAATCTATGTCATATTGGTACACGTATCAATCAAGTAAATCTTGTTCTGATGGATCGCGGTAAAATAAAAGCAAATACATACAATACAGAAAGTGACATCGGTCTTGAAACCATTCACTGTATTGGTATTTCTCAAAAAAAGCATTTGACCCTAGACTTTACTTCTAACTTCCTTCATTTTTTTCCTAAGTCAATCCAATATCTTGTTCCTTAATGAGTTCCTATGCATACATGTATCTATGTATGTAATATATGTACATATATACATACAGTAGACTAATAATGAAAAATGAATTGCTAATTCATTTTTTTTTTATTTAAGCCCTTTTAACTCAGTGGTAGAGTAACGCCATGGTAAGGCGTAAGTCATCGGTTCAAATCCGATAAGGGGCTTTTTACACGAAACTCTAGTCGCCAAGAGGAAAATAGGGATCTTGTTGATATTTGTCAAAAAGATAACTGCCATTATAAACCACCATTATAATTATATTATAATGTAATGAGTATTATTGGTTATAGTTTATAAAGTTGTTGAACATTTATTCATTATGTTAATTAATCATTACACTCTTTAGGAGAAGTCGACCTTGTAGTGGTATAGTAATTCTCCTCATATTTCTTTATTCATATTTTTTTTGATCCCGGGGCATAACTACTCTAGATATCTAATCTTGATTATTAATCACCAAACCAAAGTATTCCTATTTCTCCAATAT